ATGCACATTATTTTAATAATGTAAATAGATGCAAATTGTTCCCCCAAAAATACTTCTAGAGGCTTTCCTGTTTCCGGGGGGTTTCCAGGTTTGATAGCTATCTCAGGAGTTTAGGGGGGTAGGGGGGTTTACGCAAAGAAACCGTAAGAGTTCCCACAGGGGGGTCTCTTAGGGAAATTAGGAGAAATTATCACAACTTATGCACATGATATCCTAATATGTGGTTCTTTGTATAATACCTTTCCACCTCTCATACTATTTCCTGGAGCAAGAAAAATGTACACGCTTGTCTGTTATTCCCGTGTGCACTCTGAAATGCCAGATGAAAGGAAATAGAAAAAAAAAACCAGTAGCGCGATGGAAAGAACGCCCGGCTTGGGGGGTAACGAGGAGTATGTACTCCACCATTAACTTATGTAAGCGTCGATGAAAGTGGGAGGAATAATATCAATAAATGGCCCTGAAGTAGGAACCAAATGCCAGGAATAATTCACTGTGTGAAACCCCCACAATAGTTGTCCCTCACCTTCAATAACCGTTATCACTATGATATCAACTGATGCGATTCTCTTATTACATTAAGATTTTGAGGTATGACGAGATGTTGGGTAAAGGTATAACTTAACTTATGAGTAATTGTGTTCGGTCTTAAATTTCGCCTGTCCAAGATTTAATTAATTGTTATATAAATCTCTATATGCTTTATGTAACCCTTAGTGTAATGGTGATATATGAATGGGGTAATTCTAGATATGTTGATTATACATATATGTACTTGAATGCCCCTTATATGGTTAATATAAATGTATGGTGTAAATACATACATGTATTTGACACCTATAATTACCAAAAAATACCCGTGAGTTCCTACAAGTGCCCATAAACCCTTGCAAACACTTGCAAACACTTGCAAATACTTGCAAATACTTGCAAATACTTGCAAATACTTGCAAATACTTGCAAATACTTGCAAATACTTGCAAATACTTGCAAATACTTGCAAAGAATAGTTTAGTTTAGAATCCTAGCTTTGGGAGTTAGGGGTGGGAGTTAAAATCTCCTTTCTTTGAGCGGTAGGGAGGATTTTAACCTCCGGCGTCCGGTTTACAAGACCGGCGCTCTGGCGCTGAGCTTCTACTGCAGGCTCATCCGAGGGCTTTATTCTCGATTCATCCTGCCAATGGGACAAGGAAGAGGAAGAGGAAGAAGTATAGGAAAGATGCGATCTGGCCGATGATAATAAAGGGGTGTTCGACGGGCATTCCTCCAATTCAGGTAAGGATAACAACATCTGCGATTAGGGCTCAGAAGAGAAATTGGGAGAGGGGCCGAAATGTGATTCCTCGTTGTTTTGATGTGTGTAAAATTGGGACTAGTATCAGGACCAGGATCGAGGCCAGTAAGGCCAAGACTCCTCCCAGCTTATTTGGAATAGAGCGTAAAATTGCATAGGCAAAAAGAAAGTACCACTCAGGTTTAATATGTGGGGGTGTAACTAATGGATTTGCAGGGGTAAAGTTGTCAGGATCGCCTAAAAGATTGGGTGAAAAGAGGGCAAGGGCTGTCAGAGCAATAAGAAGTACGGCGAATCCTAGGAGGTCCTTGTAGGAGAAGTATGGGTGGAAGGATACTTTATCGGCGTCGGAATTTAAGCCGAGGGGGTTATTTGAGCCTGTCTCGTGAAGGAAGAGAAGATGAATGAGGGTAGCGCCCGCAATTACAAAAGGGAATAGAAAATGGAAGGCGAAGAAGCGAGTTAGGGTGGCGTTGTCTACGGAGAAGCCCCCTCAAATCCATTGTACGAGAGTATTACCCACATAGGGCACTGCAGAGAGGAGATTAGTAATAACGGTAGCACCTCAGAATGATATCTGCCCTCAGGGGAGTACATACCCAACAAAGGCGGTTATTATTACTAGTAGGAGAAGAACCACCCCAATATTTCATGTTTCTTTATAAAGGTAGGAGCCATAGTACAAGCCTCGTCCAATATGCATATAAATACAAATAAAGAAGAAGGATGCGCCGTTGGCATGAATATTACGGATTAGTCACCCGTAGTTTACATCTCGGCAGATGTGAGCTACAGATGAGAAAGCTGTTGCGATGTCAGCAGTGTAATGCATGGCCAAGAAGAGTCCTGTGAGGATTTGGGTGATTAGACAAAGGCCTAGGAGGGAACCAAAGTTTCATCATACCGAAATATTCGAGGGGGCAGGAAGATCAACAAGTGCGTTATTTGCAATTTTTAGTAGGGGGTGGGTTTTTCGGAGGCTTGCCATTAGAGGTTTTTGTAGTTGAATAACAACGGTGGTTTTTCAAGCCATTAGTCCTGGTTAAAGTCCTGGCAGGAATTATGACCTATATTATGTCTTTGTTTTTATTGGGATTGGTGTTAGGGTTAGTTGCAGTAGCTTCCAACCCTTCTCCCTATTTTGCTGCCTTAGGTTTAGTGGTGGTGGCGGGTATAGGGTGCGGGGTGCTAATCAATTATGGAGGTCCTTTTTTATCCCTGGTCTTATTTCTAATTTATTTGGGAGGAATGCTAGTTGTATTTGCGTATTCAGCAGCTCTTGCTGCCGAGCCTTATCCGGAGAGCTGAGGGAGTCGACCTGTTGCGGTATATATGGCGGTTTATGCGTCAGGTGTAATATTTATTTCGAGCAAATTTTGGGCTGGGTGAAATGAGTTCTCTTGGGTGCCAGGGGACGAGCTTGACGAACTTTCTGCCTTTCGAGGGGATATTGGAGGGGTGGCTTTAATATATTCGGCGGGAGGAGGAATATTGGTTATTAGTGCCTGGGTGTTATTATTAACACTTTTTGTTGTACTAGAATTAACTCGGGGACTTAGTCGCGGGACTCTGCGGGCTGTTTAGTTAGTAAATAGAAGGGTGGCTAAAACGAGAGTTAAAAGGAATAGGGCAAGATAGGTTTTGATTATACCACGCTGCGTGTTGCTCGTAGTTGTAATGAGGGGGGTGTTGAGGATAACTATGGCTTTAGGGCCAGACTTTTCTAACCATGTTTGGTCTACCATCTGGCTTGCAATTGTTTGTCCTAGTATTAAGTTGAGTTTAGGGGAGAATCGATGAATAATAGTAGGGAAAAAGCCTAATATATTGGAAAAGTGGTGGGGGGTCAGATAAGGGGTGGGTTTAAATTGCTTATTGGTGAGTGAGGCTAACTCTAGGGCGAGTAATAGGCCTATAATGGTAACAAGTAGCGCAGCGATTTTAAGTAAGGGGGTTATAGTTATGATAGGTGTTTTTAGGGGAGTAATATTAGAGGTAATTAGAAGGCCGGCAATAATGCTTCCTCAGGCCAGTCGTTTGATTGGGTTGATGACAGCTGGGTTATTTTCATTAATGGGGGAGAGAGGATTAAAGCGAGGGTGGCCCATGGACACGAAATATACAACCCGGAGGCTGTAGATGGCTGTAAAAGAGGTAGCAAGGAGAGTAAGAACTAGGGCTCAGGCGTTCAGGTGGGATGTGTTTAATGCCTCAATGATGGCATCTTTTGAAAAAAAGCCTGCTAAGAAGGGGGTGCCCGTTAACGCAAGGCTACCAACGGTTAGGCAAGAAGAGGTAAAGGGGGTAAGGTGGTGCATGCCTCCTATTTTGCGAATGTCTTGCTCATCATTAAGGCTGTGAATAATGGATCCAGAGCAGAGAAAAAGTATTGCTTTGAAGAAGGCGTGGGTACAAATGTGGAGGAAAGCTAGTTGTGGTTGGTTAAGCCCTAGAGTAACTATTATTAGACCTAGTTGACTGGATGTTGAGAATGCAACAATTTTTTTGATATCATTTTGTGTTAGGGCGCAGGTAGCTGTAAATAAGGTTGTGAGGGCACCAAGACAAAGACAGACAGTGAGCGCGATAGAATTTTCTGCTAGTAGGGGACTCATTCGAATTAAGAGGAAAATGCCCGCAACCACTATTGTACTCGAGTGTAGTAGGGCAGATACCGGTGTAGGGCCCTCCATGGCGGAGGGCAGCCATGGATGAAGCCCAAATTGGGCAGATTTTCCTGTGGCTGCAACGATTAGTCCTAGAAGGGGGAAAGTGAGGTCAAAGTCTTTGGCGGTCACAAACAGTTGTTGTATCTCTCAGGAGTTGAGGTTTGTAGCTATTCATGCCATGGCAAAAACTAGTCCTACGTCCCCGACTCGATTGTATACAACTGCTTGTAAAGCTGCAGTGTTTGCGTCCGCTCGCCCGTATCATCACCCAATAAGGAGAAATGATATGATGCCGACTCCTTCTCACCCGATGAAGAGTTGAAATAGGTTGTTTGCCGTAACTAGAATAATTATAGCAATGAGAAAAATTAAAAGGTACTTGAAAAAGCGATTCATGAAGGGGTCTGCATGCATATACCAGGCTGCAAACTCTAAAATAGACCAGGTTACATAAAGAGCAATCGGAACAAAAATAATTGAGTAGTGGTCAAACTTAAAGCTAATGTTGATATCAAATATAAGGGTATTTATCCAGCTTCATGAGGTAATAATTGTCTCTGCCCCCTCGTTAATAAAAAGAAAAAGGGGCAAAAGACTAACTAGAAAAGCCAGCTTAACTGCAGTTTTAACGTGGGAAAGGGCTCAGTCAGACCCTTGGGGATTTGGGCTTAGTGTAGTAAAGACAGGGAATGTCAGTAGTGTAAAAATAATAATTAAGCTTGAGGTTATTATTAAGGGTGTGGGGTGCATAGCTACTACTTGGATTTGCACCAAGAGTTTTTGGTTCCTAAGACCAACGGATGAGCTGTTATCCTTTAGAAGCAGGGGCGAGTGAGTCTTGGAGTTCAACCAAAATCACGGAGATTAGCAGTCTTCGTTGCTGGCGAGCCTCTCTCGGTGGATAAGAGGGTTTTAACCTCTGTTTTTAGAATCACAATCTAATGTTTTCGTTAAACTATATCTACAGTATGCTCAACCCCAGATTAGCTCGGGTTTAAGCATTAGAAGAATTAGTGGGAGGAGGTGGAGGGCTATGAGTAAGTGCTCTCGAGAGTGAGAAGGGTCTAAGGCAATGAGATGAGGTGGAATAGGCCCCCGTTGAGTTATAAGGAACATATAAAGGGAGTAACTTGCGGTAATTAGTATTCCGCTTCCAGTTAATGCAAGGGTTCATCAGGACCAGTTGAATAAAGAGGTAACAATCATAAGCTCCCCTATGAGGTTAGGAAGGGGGGGAAGAGCCAGGTTGGCCAGGCTGGCAATAAACCATCAGGCTGCTATTAGGGGTAACAATATTTGCAGGCCTCGGGCTAGTAATATCGTTCGACTGTGAGTACGTTCGTAGTTTGTATTTGCTAAGCAGAAAAGGGCAGAAGATGTCAACCCGTGGGCAATCATTAAAATAAGGGCTCCCGAGAAACCCCAGGGGGTTTGGATCAGAATTCCTCCAACAACTAACCCCATATGACTTACTGAGGAGTAGGCAATAAGGGATTTTAGGTCTGTTTGGCGCAAACAGATGGACCCTGTTATGATAACCCCCCATAATGCAAAAATGATGAATGGATAGCTCAAGTCTTTAGTTAGGGGTTCAAGTATAACAACGATTCGTATTATTCCGTAACCCCCTAGTTTGAGAAGAACGGCTGCAAGAATTATGGAGCCTGCAATAGGTGCTTCCACATGGGCTTTGGGCAGTCACAGGTGAACTCCATACAGGGGTATTTTTACTAAAAATGCTATGAGGCAGCCTGCTCATCATAGTTTGTCTGCAGAAGAGGTGAGCTGGGAGGAGTCTGAAAATTGAAGAGTAATTAATGAAAGAGTGCCAGAGCTATTTTGTAGGAGGAGAAGAGCAACTAGTAATGGAAGTGAACCCGCTAGAGTATAAAACAGAAAATAGACCCCTGCATTTAGACGTTCTGTTTGGTTACCTCAGCGGGTAATAATAATTAGGGTGGGGATGAGAGTGGCTTCAAATATAACATAAAACATAATTATCTCAGTAGCACTAAAAGCTAAAATAAGGAAAAATTGAAGAGATGTTAGAAGTGAAATATATATTCGCTGCCGAGTAATTGGTTCTGAGGCTGTATGGTTTTGGCTTGCGAGAATTATTAGGGGTAGTAGCCAGCAGGTGAGAACAAGAAGGGGCGTAGATAGGGGGTCTGTCGCTATATATAGGCCCAGGCTCGATCAGCCAGTCTCTGATGCGTTCTTTAATCAAGTTAAGCTAGCCACGGCAATAATGAGGCTGTGAGCAAGGGTCGTTGGTCAAAGCCATTTAGTTGGTGCTCCTCAGGCAGTTGGAACTAGCATAAGTGTTGGAATAAGGATTTTTAGCATTGTAAGAGGTTAAGGCTCTGAAGCCGATCGGTCCCGTGAGTGCGGGCAGTGGCCACTAGAAGGGCAAGGCCTGCACTTGCTTCACAGGCTGAGAATGCTAGAAGGAGCATAGGAGCTGCTGAGAAGTTCGTAGAATCTAGTTGTAAAGTTCAGAGGGAAAGGGCAATAAATAAAGAAAGTATTATTCCTTCTAAGCATAGTAGGGCGGAGAGAAGGTGAGTACGATGAAAAGCCAGGCCTGTTAGTCCTAGGATAAAGGCTGATGAGAAAGCAAAGTGAACGGGAGTCATTAGGTAGTTATGGACTTTAACCATAAGTTTTTGAGCCGAAATCAAATGTTTTTCTTAGACTAACTACCTATTCGGCTCACTCTAAGCCGCCTTGAAGTCATTCATAGATAAGGCCAAGAGTAAGAAGGGCTAAAACGGCTGAGGCTCATAGAAATGTTAATAAGGGAGCCTCAAGTTGATCCCCCCAGGGAAGAGGTAACAGGAGGGCAATCTCTAGATCAAAAAGAAGAAATAGAATTGCCACGAGAAAGAAGCGAAGAGAAAAGGGTAGACGGGCTGAGCCCAGGGGGTCAAAACCGCATTCGTAGGGGGATAATTTCTCATGATCAGGTGTTATCTGGGGCAATCAAAAAGACACAAGGGCAAGGATGATGGGTAAAGCAGTAGTAATAATAATAATAGTTGTAATTAGATTCATTATCTTTCCTTGGACTCTAACCAAGACCGGGTGATTGGAAGTCACTTATACTTGCTTAATACTAGAAAGACTAGGAACCTCATCAGTAGATGGAGATGTAGAGGAAAAGTCAAACAACGTCTACGAAATGTCAATATCAGGCGGCTGCTTCAAATCCAAAATGGTGCTCGGATGTAAAATGGTATTGAACTTGGCGGAGCAAGCAGATGGCTAGAAATGTGGAGCCAATAATGACATGCAGTCCATGAAAGCCTGTAGCTACGAAAAATGTAGCGCCATAAACGCCGTCTGCGATGGTGAAAGGGGCTTCATAGTATTCCATGGCTTGCAGGAAGGTAAAATAAAAGCCTAAAAGAATTGTTAGTGCAAGGGATTGAATGGCCTGTTTGCGTCCCCCTTCTATAATGCTATGGTGGGCTCAGGTGACGGTAACCCCCGAGGCAAGGAGGACGGCGGTATTTAATAGGGGTACTTCGAAGGGATCGAGAGGGGTGATTCCTGTGGGTGGCCAGCAACCTCCTAGCTCAGGGGTAGGGGCTAGACTTGAGTGATAGAATGCCCAAAAGAACCCAAGGAAAAAGAAGACCTCCGAGGTAATAAAGAGAATTATGCCATACCGGAGTCCTTTTTGTACAGGGGGTGTGTGATGACCTTGAAATGTTCCTTCTCGAATAATATCTCGTCACCACTGGTATATTGTTAAGAGAAGGAGGGCTATCCCGAGCCCTATAAGTGTTGTTGAGTGAAAATGGAATCAGATTGCAAGGCCAGATGTTATTAGGAGGGCGGCTACTGCGCCTGTAAGAGGTCATGGGCTGGGGTCAACTATATGATATGCATGTGCTTGGTGGGCCATTAAACGTTTTCTTGTAGGTAAAGGGTTAGAAGGAGTACAAATACATAGGCTTGAATTATAGCTACGGCAACTTCCAGGAGGGTTAGAAGAACAAGGACTACCGAAGTTAATATGGCCACTGTAGGTATTAAGGGTAATAGTACAAATGCGGCTGTAGCAATGAGTTGAATTAGAAGGTGGCCTGCGGTGAGGTTGGCCGTGAGTCGGACCCCTAAAGCGAGGGGGCGAATAAATAGGCTAATTGTTTCGATAATAATGAGGACAGGAATAAGAGGCCCAGGAGTACCTTCTGGTAACAGATGACCTAAGGCATGGGTGGGTTGGTTTCGTAAACCAATAATAACAGTTGCTAGTCAAAGGGGAACTGCCAGACCTAAATTAAGGGATAGTTGCGTAGTAGGTGTGAAGGTGTAAGGAAGAAGCCCAAGTATATTAAGTGTGATTAAGAAAATTATTAAGGAGGCCAGAAGGGCGGCTCATTTATGACCCCCAATATTTAATGGAAGAAGTAGTTGTTGGGTGAAACGGTTAATAAATCAGCTTTGGAGAGCAAGAAAGCGATTATTTAGCCATCGGGTAGAGGGAGCAGGGTAGAGGATTCAGGGGAGAGAAAGGGCTAAGGCCATAAGGGGAATTCCTATAAATGTGGGGCTCATAAATTGGTCAAAGAAGCTTAGTGTCATGGTCAGGTTCAGGGCTCTGTTTTAGGTTTCTCGGTGCTTTGAGATGTGGGCTCATTAGGGTAGGTATGAGCTAAAATCTTTGTAGGAACAATAACTAAGAAAATTAGTCAAGTAAAAACTAGAATTGCAAATCAAGGTGAGGGATTGAGTTGAGGCATGTCGCTAGGGGTGGTTGGGAGCCACCAGTCTTTAGCTTAAAAGGCTAACGCTAGGCCCAGTTTAGCTTCTTAGCGAGGCGTCTTCAAGTATAAGAGAGGACCAGTTTTCAAAGTGTTCTAGAGGGACTGCCTCCACTACGATAGGTATAAAGCTGTGGTTAGCGCCACAAATTTCAGAACATTGCCCGTAGAAGACTCCGGGTCGGGATGCGATAAAGGCTGTTTGATTTAGGCGGCCTGGAACTGCGTCTATTTTTACTCCTAAAGCGGGTACGGCTCACGAGTGTAGGACGTCTTCAGCGGAGACTAATACTCGGATGGGGGATTCAACTGGAATAACCATTCGATGGTCTGCTTCTAAAAGTCGAAATTGACCAGGAGTGAGGTCTTGTGTGGGAATTATGTATGAGTCAAACCCGAGGTCTTCGTAGTCTGTATACTCGTAGCTTCAGTACCATTGATGGCCCATGGCTTTAATTGTTAGATGAGGGTCATTGATTTCGTCTATAAGGTATAAAATACGAAGGGAGGGTAGAGCAATCAGAATAAGAATAACTGCAGGCAGTACTGTTCAAATGATTTCGATCTCTTGTGAGTCCAAGATGTATTTATTAGTTAATTTAGTGGAGACTATTGCCACAATAATGTAAAGAACTAGAGTACTGATTAGGAATACAATTATAAGGGCGTGGTCATGAAAATGAAGAAGTTCTTCTATAACAGGTGAAGCTGCATCTTGAAATCCTAGTTGTGAGGGATGGGCCATTTATAAGATAAGGTACGCGGGGGTCTAACCCACGATTCTGCCTTGACAAGGCAGTGTAATAGCATTTTACTAGTACCTTATAAAGAAAGTGACAGAGCGGTTATGTAGCTGGCTTGAAACCAGCCCATGGGGGTTCAACTCCTCCCTTTCTCGTTAGTTGGACTGAACTTGAACAAATGCAGGTTCTTCAAATGTGTGGTAAGGGGGAGGGCAGCCGTGCAATCATTCGACGTTAGTTGCGGTTAATTCAACTGCAAGAACTTCCCGTTTGGCGGCAAAGGCTTCTCAAATAATAAATAAGAATATAATGACAGCTACAAGAGAGATGAGAGATCCGATGGATGAGACGGTGTTTCAAAGAGTGTAGGCGTCAGGGTAGTCTGAGTATCGTCGAGGCATTCCAGCCAGTCCAAGGAAGTGTTGGGGGAAAAATGTCAGGTTTACGCCTGCAAATATAATAAAAAAATGGATTTTTGTCCAGGTGCTATGCAGGGTGTAGCCTGAAAATAGTGGGAATCAGTGGACAAAGGCAGCGACAATAGCAAATACTGCTCCTATAGATAGGACATAATGGAAATGGGCTACTACATAGTAGGTATCATGAAGAACAATGTCTAGTGAGGAATTAGCTAGGACAATGCCTGTTAGTCCCCCTACTGTGAAAAGAAAAATAAAGCCGAGGGCTCACAGAAGGGGGGTTTCTCATTTAATAGAGCCCCCGTGGAGGGTTGCGAGTCAGCTAAAGACTTTAACACCGGTAGGGATGGCGATAATTATAGTTGCAGATGTAAAGTAGGCTCGGGTATCTACATCTATTCCAACTGTAAACATATGATGTGCTCATACAATAAAACCTAGTAGGCCAATAGCCATCATAGCTCAGACCATGCCCATATAGCCGAAAGGCTCTTTTTTACCTGCGTAGTAAGCAACAATGTGAGAGATTATCCCAAAGCCGGGCAGAATAAGAATGTAGACCTCTGGATGCCCAAAGAATCAGAATAGGTGTTGGTAGAGAATGGGGTCTCCCCCACCTGCCGGGTCAAAGAAGGTAGTGTTTAAGTTCCGGTCTGTAAGAAGTATGGTAATGCCTGCGGCAAGCACGGGGAGGGAGAGAAGAAGAAGTACTGCAGTAATTAATACAGCCCATACAAACAGGGGTGTTTGGTATTGAGAGATGGCTGGGGGTTTTATATTAATAATAGTTGTGATAAAGTTGATTGCCCCCAGAATTGAAGAGATCCCGGCTAGATGCAGGGAAAAAATAGTTAAATCAACGGATGCCCCGGCGTGTGCCAAGTTACCAGCTAATGGTGGATAAACTGTTCATCCGGTTCCGGCCCCTGCTTCTACGCCTGAAGAAGCAAGAAGTAGGAGGAAGGAAGGGGGAAGAAGTCAAAAGCTCATATTATTTATTCGAGGAAATGCTATGTCGGGGGCGCCGATTATAAGTGGCACAAGTCAGTTTCCAAAGCCTCCAATCATAATTGGTATCACTATAAAGAAAATTATTACAAAGGCATGTGCTGTAACAATTACGTTATAGATCTGGTCGTCTCCGAGGAGTGCACCGGGTTGGCTCAGTTCAGCTCGGATAAGTAAGCTTAGGGCGGTACCTACTATGCCGGCTCAGGCACCAAATACTAAATAGAGGGTGCCAATGTCTTTGTGATTAGTCGAGAAGAATCAACGTGTGGTGGCCACAGGTAGGATGGCTGAGTATTAAGCGGTGGATTGTAACCCCACCAACAGAGGTTTGAGTCCTCTTCTTACCAAGCCCTGAGGTGTTTGACACATTTGATTGCAAATCTTAAGGGGCAGGCTAGCGTCTGCCGGGGCTTTCCCCCGCCTTTTGTCCCCGGACAGGCGGGGGAAAGAGTAGATGGATGCTCGCTGGCTTGAGCGCTTAGCTGTTAACTAAGAACTTGTAGGATCGAGGCCTACCCACCTAGTAAGGCTTTAGCTTAATTAAAGTGTCTGTTTTGCATGCAGGAGATGTGGGGTAATACCCCGCAAGCCTTATCAGGGACTGGGAGATTTTCACTCTCGCTTAGGGCTTTGAAGGCTCTTGGTCTTTTGCTAACCTAAGTCTCTTAAAGGGTCAGTAGTGCTACGGCTGCAGGGGTTAATGGAAGCAGCAAAAGAGTGGCAGTAGTTCCGACGGCCAAGGGCAGCGTAAACTGTGAGTGCTGGAGTCGCCAGGGGATTGTGCCTGGCAGGTTGTTAGGGGAGATAGTCAAAGTTATTGCATATGAAAGCCGGAGGTAGAAGTAGAGGCTAAGGAGCGCTGACATTGCGGCGAGGGTGGCCGTTGGGGCAAGATCTTGCTTGGCTAGCTCTTGTAAAATTAACCATTTTGGTATAAAGCCAGTAAGTGGGGGGAGACCCCCTAATGATAAAAGGATCAAAGGGGCGAGGGCTGTGAGGGCAGGCGCTTTAGCTCACGAGGTGGCAAGTATATTAATGTTAGTTGACTTGGTTAACTTAAATACAAGGAATGTTGAGAGTGTTATTACAAAATATGTTAGTAGGGTGAGAAGTGTCAAGGAGGGTGAAAATTGGATCACAAGAATTATTCAGCCAAGGTGAGCGATAGATGAATAAGCAAGAATTTTACGAAGTTGAGTTTGATTTAGCCCGCCTCAGCCCCCAACAAGTGTGGATGTTAGGCCAAAGGCGATAAGAATAGTTGAGTTAGCAGGTTGAATTTGAAGGAGGAGGGCAAAAGGGGCGAGTTTTTGTCAGGTAGAGAGGATAAGTCCGGTGGTAAGATCTAGTCCCTGAAGGACTTCAGGAAGTCAGGAGTGGACAGGTGCAAGACCAATTTTTAGTGCTAAGGCGAGGGTAATTAAGGTGATAGGAAGAGGGTGGGTTATTTGTTGAATGTCTCATTGTCCCGTTAGTCAGGCATTAGTGGTGCTGGCAAAAAGAAGCATGGCTGCTGCAGTGGCCTGAGTTAAAAAGTATTTAGTGGTAGCCTCTACCGCTCGGGGGTGATGGTGTTGCGCTATTAGAGGGATAATGGCAAGAGTATTCATCTCAAGGCCTATTCAGGCGAGCAGTCAGTGTGAGCTAGCAAATGTAATTGTAGTGCCTAGGCCTAAGCCAAAGAAAAGGGTGGCTAAGATGTACGGATTCATTAGTAAAGGAAGGAGTTTAACCAACATGTTTGGGGTATGGGCCCAAAAGCTTAATTAGCTGACTTTACTAGGAAGTGGTGTAGTGGAAGCACTAAGAGTTTTGATCTCTTCAGGTAGGGTTCGAATCCCTTCTTTCTAAGGAGTTGGGGGGACTCTAACCCCCATAGTTCACTCTATCAAAGTGGTCCTTTGCTTCAGGCACAGCTCCTGGGCTACAATTGGGGAGGTAAGCCAGCAAGTGCAATAGGGAGCGCGAGATGTCAGATGACTAAAGCTAAGGTTAAAGGCAGGAAATTTTTTCAGATAAGGTGTATTAGCTGATCGTATCGGAATCGAGGATATGAGGCTCGAACCCATAGAAATACGACTGATAAAAGCGCCGCTTTAGTTATTAGGTTAATAGCAGTGAGCTCAGGAATGGTTGGAATGTGGGAGGCTCCCAGGAAGAGTGTGGCTGAGAGAGTATTTATGAGTAAAATATTTGCGTATTCTGCCAAGAAGAATAGAGCAAAGGGTCCCCCTGCATACTCAACGTTAAATCCTGAGACTAGCTCGGATTCTCCTTCAGTAAGATCAAAGGGGGCACGGTTGGTTTCTGCAAGGGTAGAGATGTACCATATGGCAGCAAGGGGTCAAGCGGGTAAAATTAATCAAATGCTTTCTTGGGCTACATTAAAGGTTTGTAATGTAAAGCCTCCCGTAAAAATAATGGTATTTAAAAGAATCAGTCCTAGGCTAACCTCATAAGAAATTGTTTGAGCTACGGCGCGTAGAGCACCAATAAGGGCATACTTTGAATTGGATGCTCAGCCTGAGCCCAAAATTGAATAGACGGCAAGGCTTGATAGAGCGAGGAGGAAAAGGATACCAAGGTTAAGATCCACAACAGGGTAAGGCATAGGCATGGGGGCTCAAAGGGTTAGGGCCAGTGTTAGAGCAAGAATTGGGGTAAGGAGAAATAGCAGGGGGGAGGCGGTAGAAGGGCGAACGGGTTCCTTGATAAAGAGTTTTACGCCGTCGGCGATAGGTTGTAAGAGTCCATAGGGTCCTACAATATTGGGGCCTTTGCGTAGCTGTATATAACCCAGGACCTTTCGTTCAAGAAGAGTTAAAAAGGCAACAGCTAGTAGAACGGGTACGATGAAGGCCAGAGGATTAATGATGTGGGTAATAAGTATTGAAATCATAGTTAAGGAGAGGACTTGAACCTCTGTAGAAAGGGCTTAGGCCTTTTGCAATTACCGGGCTCTGCCACCTTAACATGCCGTTCTCTCCGGCAGGGGGGACATGCCCTCTTGCCTATTTTAGTTGTTTTCATTAGGTGGGGGTGAGGCGTACCCAAGGTATGGGCCTCTTCTTCTCGGTCCTTTCGTACTAGAAAAGATCATATCATAGATAGAAACTGACCTGGATTACTCCGGTCTGAACTCAGATCACGTAGGACTTTAATCGTTGAACAAACGAACCCTTAATAGCGGCTGCACCATTAGGATGTCCTGATCCAACATCGAGGTCGTAAACCCCCTTGTCGATATGGGCTCTAAAAGGGGATTGCGCTGTTATCCCTAGAGTAACTCGGTTCGTTGATCGGCATTGCCGGATCTTATTGGTCAGAAATTCTGTTAACTAGAGCAGCAGCTCTTAGTTGTAGGAGGGAATGCTCCCGTTCCACGTGGGGGTTTGTTTTTGCCCCGCGGTCGCCCCAACCAAAGACATCAGGGCAGGGATCATTTGGTTTTGTCCTTTATCAAGGAGTGTTTGACATGATCTGCCTTATATCTAAAGCTTCATAGGGTCTTCTCGTCTTATGTTATTATCCCCGCTTCTGCACGGGGAGATCAATTTCATTGACTTGAAAGAGGAGACAGTTAAGCCCTCGTTATGCCATTCATACAGGTCTCCATTTAAAAGACAAGTGATTGCGCTACCTTCGCACGGTCAAAATACCGCGGCCGTTAAACTTATAGTCACAGGGCAGGCGGGACCTCTTATTTTAAAGTTTACAAGAGGCGATGTTTTTGGTAAACAGGCGAGGCTTGGTGTGTTTGCCGAGTTCCTTCTCTTTTTTTTAGTCTTTCCTCAGGGGCACGCCTGTGTGGGGTTAACGGTAAGTTCGCTGAATGTTCTTCTGGTTGTTTGGTCTGTTGTTCAGTACCCTCTTAGATTGGGGCCGTTAAGATTCGGTGGGGTGTCCGTTCCGAGTTACAAACGTGCAAGGAGAGAGGCGCGGGCTCTCTTATTACTCATATTAGCAGGGTCGCTCCCATGTTGGCATGGGACGGCCTGGTAGAACTAGGGGGATAAGATTTTATGATCCAAATAATAGGGCAACGGTATATTTGAGCTTTAACGCTTTCTTTGGGGATGGCTGCTTTTAGGCCCACCTAAATATTTTACCTTCTGTAATTATGATCTTTACCCTCCTGGAAAAGTTGTGTCTTGATTCAAAGGGGCTGTACCCCCTTTGACTAACTCTCTCGACTTCTTAAAGGTATCAGAGGGGGTAACACCGAGGTGAATGAAGAATTCGGGAGGCTGAACTTCTATCCAATTCCCAGGCAACCAGCTATAACTAAGTTCGGTAGGTTTATCACCTCTACTCAAAGCTCTTCCCACTCTTTTGCCACAGAGACGGGTTTGCCCTATTAATAGGCTGTCTTGAAGTAGCTCACTTAGTTTCGGGTTATCAAACTAAAGTACACTTTGCTTGGGTTACACTGGCTAAAGCATGATGCAAAAGGTACGAGGGTTTGTCTCTGCTTTTTTAGGCTTCACTGGGTTTTTTCATTTCTCTTTCAGCGTTCCCTTGCGGTACTTTCTCTATCGCTCCACAGTCCCTTTTCTGTCGCACATACTTAGGGGAAAAAATGGTTTGTTTAACATAATATTAGTGTATTAGGGGGTATAAATGTTGACTTGTTGCTTTTGATCTTGGGGGCTAGCTGTTGGGCCTCAGAGCGCTCCGATTTGCACGGGGGACTTCTCAGTGTAAGGGAGATGCTTTTCTATCTTAGCTACGCTCTGATTTTTCCAAGTGCACCTTCCGGTACACTTACCATGTTACGACTTGCCTCCCCTTCGCGATTTTAACGTTTTAGTTACTTTAGATTACAAGCTTGGGGAGAGTGACGGGCGGTGTGTGCGCGCTTCAGGGCCAATTTCAGCGGGACGCTCTATTTCCTGCTTACTGCTAAATCCTCCTTCAGATGTACGTTTCAGTACATCGTCCGTATTTCCTGTAGCAGGAAATGTAGCCCATTTCTTCCCTCCCCATACGCTACACCTCGACCTGACGTTTTAGGCTGTACCAATTTTGCTTACTATTAAACCTTCACAGGGTAAGCTGACGACGGCGGTATATAGGCGGGGAAAACAAGGGGAGGTGAGGTTGAACGGGGGTTATCGGTTCCAGAACAGGCTCCTCTAGGTGGATCTAAAGCACCGCCAAGTCCTTTGGGTTTCAAGCTAATGCTCGTAGTTCCCAGGCGGGTAATGAATGTACTATATTACCAATGTTTACGGCTAGGCATAGTGGGGTATCTAATCCCAGTTTGTGTCATAGCTTTCGTGGGTTCAGAGTTTTAAAGCTACTTTCGTGGTTGGTCTTCTTGCCTTCGGGTGCGTATAACAGCTGTGAAGGTGTTTGGCTTTAGTCTGTTATAGTCTTAACCACGCTTTACGCCGGTCTCTATCAGCTTGGGCCCCTCGTATAACCGCGGTGGCTGGCACGAGTTTTACCGGCCCTCTTAGCCTTAACTAAGTCAAGTTTTCACTTATGGCTTAATGTTTATCACTGCTGAGTTCCCTTGAGGGTGTGGCTAAGCAAGGTGTCGTGGGCTAGCAGTGGCGTGCCTGATACCAGCTCCTTGTTCCCGGGCAGGGAACTGTAGGGCATTCTCACGGGTGTGCGGATACTTGCATGTGTAAGTTTAGCTAAAGTTGATAGTAAAGTCAGGACCAAGCCTTTGTGCTTGCGGAACTTTCTAGGGCTCATCTTAACATCTTCAGTGTTATGCTTTAATTAAGCTACGCTAGC